CGATGAAAGAAAGATAACAAAGAAAGAAAAGAATAAAAAAATTGTAATCAACCCTTTTGATGCATACATTGTTGTATTAGATCGAGATCAAAAGATTCTTTCTTGACCTAACTACAAGAACGAGGTTTTATAATAGAATACGGAAAGATAAAATGTAGAACGTAAAAAATAAAAGATAATAGAAATTATTAACCTAGTTGGACCAAAAGAAATATTTTCTTTTTTCGAGTGATTGAGTGATAACTTTTTTCTTCTCATTCATTCAAGATATTAAGTGAATGAACCTATTCCGGAATCTAATGAGTTAAAACGAAAGTAATCTTTTTTATAAGGTTTACGTTGGCTCTAAAATATAAATAGGATTCGAGACAATAAAAAAGTTTTCTTTTATTCTTACAGAATGTAATAATTTTAAAAATTAAAAAGGTTTAATTTTTGAGTGAAGTTACACGGCCCAATTCTTTTTATTAGTTTATATAAGTTTTCCCCCAAGAGTTGCTCAATGAATCGGTTGATTGGAATCGCGGGATGGGTAGATGTGGTAAATGATGAATCAATTTGTTTTTATACGCCTGTCACTTTATCTTTGTTAGTACCGTCTATAATGATAGATTAATCAATTGAATATCCCCTATTCTTTGAAAAAGGAAACTTAGGTAAGTGCTTTTTTAGAAACATATATGTACAAAAAGAACATATTTCATTTAGCTCCTTCATGCCTACTATAACTAGTTATTTTGGTTTTCTACTAGCGGCTTTAACGGTAACCTCGGCTCTATTTATTGGTCTGAGCAAGATACGACTTATCTGAAATTAGTATTTGAAATGCACAATTCATAAAAATAAATCTTTCGATAGGATTCTGTATAAATTGAAAATTCTTGGTCATTGAGATTCATGGTAATTCAGATTAATATTTAGGTATAGATATTACCTCCTTTTTCTCCTTTCAAATAAATTGCAATGATTGAAGTTTTTCTATTTGGAATCGTGTTAGGTCTAATTCCTGTTACTTTGGCTGGATTATTCGTAACTGCATATTTACAATATAGGCGTGGTGATCAATCGGACCTTTGATTAATTACTATCGCTTTTTTTGATTGACCTCCTACTTTCTTTAATACAAAGGAGGTCAAATTCAGATTGCGGTTCAAGTTAGTGAAGCTCTTTCAGTCTAATTTGATCTAAGAAAAATAAGGATGAAATCACGCTCTGTAGGATTTGAACCTACGACATCGGGTTTTGGAGACCCGCGTTCTACCGAACTGAACTAAGAGCGCTTTCTTATCAGAAAAGAGAAGACTGTAAAGACACTTTTTTAACCCCAGTTTAATTATATATATATTATATATATATATTATTGTCGATCTTAATTAATCCCTCGTTACTGCTCAACGAAGAAGTAATAGGTAGGGATGACAGGATTTGAACCTGTGACATTTTGTACCCAAAACAAACGCGCTACCAAGCTGCGCTACATCCCTCCAATTGGTCTACAGTGTCATTGTATAGAATTCCTGTTTTGTTTTCCACATCGTTATTTCCTCCATTGATATCTACAATTTATATGGGCATTTCGTCTTTTTGGTCCCATTTAACATATAATAATAGTAAAAGAAAAGTCTTATATACGTATGAAATACGGAACGGAACCTGTCGTAAAAATAGTAAAAATAAATGAGTAGTTTTCGGGAATGTTCGGGAAGAGAGGAGCGTTTTTTTATGTTTTAAGAAAAATTTTTATTTACTGGATAGTTGTACATTTCAATTTGAATTAGGGATTCCGTGTACAAGGTTCTTAACTGCATATGCATCTGATCATTTATGTATTACCATTTTATATTACAATAAAAGAAGGAAGGAGATTTTTCAATGCGAGATCTAAAAACATATCTTTCCGTGGCACCGGTATTAAGTACTCTATGGTTCGGGTCTTTAGCAGGTCTATTGATAGAGATTAATCGTTTTTTCCCAGATGCATTGACATTCCCCTTTTTTTGATTCTAGTTATTGATACGGTACCAAATAACGGAGATTCGAGATACTATTAAATATTTGTGACTAATACCTTGCTCCCTTTTTCTCTTTCCTCCCTCTTATTCTAAAAGGAAAAAGGGAGGAAAGAGAAAAAAAGAAAAGGTGTATTCAACAGCTTCGAGACTTGGGTTCAAGTTTGAATTAAATAAATTATTCAATTCAAAAATTAACTAGGGACGGAGGTAGAATAAACAGGGTGGGGCCTAGATCTAGGACAAGACTCTTATACAAGGTACTTAAATGTAAATGAAATACTGTGATTTGAATTTGAAATAAAGTTTAGAAATTTTTTTAGTATATTGATTGCAGTGAAAGTTTTCATAATTGGATTTCAAGTTAATAATTTATATTTATCCTTCCTTCCTTCTTCTTCGTTTCGGATCGAAAATAGAAGAGTTGAGTAAATCAAAAATCCAAAGGGGGTTCATGGCCAAGGGAAAAGATGTCCGAATAACGGTTATTTTGGAATGTACCGGTTGTGTTCGAAATGGTGTTAATAAGGTATCAACGGGTATTTCCAGATATATTACTGAAAAGAATCGTCACAACACGCCTAATCGATTGGAATTGAGAAAATTCTGTCCATTTTGTTACAAACATATGATTCATGGGGAGATAAAGAAATAGATCGAATCGAGCACTTGTATGTCACCCTTCCAAGGAAGGGTAAAAATGACATTTCTATATAGAACATCGAGCACTTGTATGTCACCCTTCCAAGGAAGGGTAAAAATGACATTTCTATATAGAACATAGTTAAATATTCTATATATAACATAATTAAATATAAACAAACCAAATCCTATTTATTCTAATTCATTTTAGATCCGACCGAAATAGGATTTTCGGGATAAGGAATAAACTAAACAAACCATGGATAAATCCAAGCGGCCTTTTCTTAAATCCAAGCGATCTTTTCGTAGGCGTTTGCCCCCGATTCAATCGGGGGATCGAATTGATTATAGAAACATGAGTTTAATTAGTCGATTTATTAGTGAACAAGGAAAAATATTATCTAGACGGGTGAATAGATTGACCTTGAAACAACAACGATTAATTACTATTGCTATAAAACAAGCTCGTATTTTATCTTTGTTACCTTTTCTTAATAATGAGAAACAGTTTGAAAGAACCGAGTCGACCACCAGAACTGCGGGTCTTCGAGCCAGAAATAAATAGGCTTACTCTTTCTTCACTTGACTAAAAAAAAGTAAAATCCTAACTCAAACGCAGATTGATGTTTTGTTCGAAAAATATGGATTTAATTATCGTGTCGTAAGAAAAAAAAAAGAATCGGGCAAGAATAAAGATTTTTTTGAGTGTGTTCATTCAGTTTTACTATTTTTTTATCATATTTATTTTGACTTTACCTTCCCGGAGTTCATTCTCCGGGGAACTCCGTTTAAATTATTCCGGTGGATTCTTTCCAATGTACTTCTTTTATGATCTCATTGGAAATCATATAAAGACAATTTTTATTTGATATAGCTATTTGGGCAAGTATTTTACGATTAAGAAGCACCTGTTTCTTATATAGGTCGTGTATTAATCTACTATAACTATAGGATACCCCTATTTCACGAATTACTGCGTTTATTCGAGTGATCCACAAACGGCGAAAATTTATCTTTTGCTTATCCCTATCCCGATGCGACGAAACCAAAGCTCTTATTTTCTGTTGAGTAATTGTTCGAGTAAGTCTTGAATGAGCCCCTCGAAAGCTTGATGCAAATAAACGAATTTTTGTTCTACGTCTCCGAGCTATATTTCCCCGTCTAATTCTGGTCATTGAATAAATGAAACTTTGACGAATAACTAATAGATTTCCTTTCTTTCAGTTATTCTTTTTACCTTTCCTAGTCTATTAATAACAAAGCTTTTTTCCAATGTATAAACTAAAAATTCCAATGACTTTGGCTACTATAACCTTCCCGACCGCTATTTTTATTTTTTCTAGACATTTCACTTCGAAATAAGAAATTTCATTTTACTAGGTATCAAAATATAATAAATAAAAAATATAAATGGATAAAGAAATAGTGGCTTCCTTCGTTTATATGGTTACTTCTTAAACGGTGAGGTTTTCTCTATACACCGGAGCCTTTACTTCATTTAATCAATGTTATTGGTAACTTGTATAGTTCACATTCTTTGGCTCTACCCATGAATTATCTAGTAATAGGTCTTTCACGATTAGATCTACTTACACAGTAACGGTATTTAATTATGAAAGTTGGCTGGGTAGCTAACCCTGTTAGTCCGTTCTTGCAAGAGGGGCCTAAGTTTTATGTTTTTATTTTTAAGTAGGATTTTCTCCGCTTAATGTATAACCATTTGCTACCAATGGAGAATTGCTTCTTATCTTAAATTGAGGTGATTGGATTTGCACCAATACCAATGGAAACCATAAATTTCATACACAATAGAATGGATAGATTTTTTTTATACTGAATTGAACGGACTTCTTTTTCTATTCTATCCTATTCCCCGGTACTGATCATTGATACTAGAAAAGGTTTTCTTTCTTTTATCCCAGCTCATGATCTGAACGAGTCGCACATACACCCTAGTACATGTTCCTCGACGCTGAGGGCATCCCCGAAGCGCGGGGGATTTTGTGACATTTCTGATTGGCTGTCTTGTATTTCTAATAAGTTGTTTAATAGTTGGCATGTTGAATCATATCATATAAATAATGGGCTGGTTTAGATCGATCCTAACCTGATGATTTTTAATTACTTCTATTTAATTTTCTAGTAAATTCAGCAAAAATATAAAATAGGAAAAAATAGGAAATCGAGAATTTGCGCGAAAAAATCCGGGCTTTTCACTCAACCACCGCTACAACATCAACAATTCCATAAGCTTGGGCTTCTGTTGCTGACATAAAAACATCTCTTTCCATGTCTTCCGAGACAACCCATAAGGGTTTGTCCGTTCTTTGTACATAAACCCTTGTGAGG